CCCTCACGATTTTTGAAATCGACGGATTTTCCTCTTACTATAAATTTCATTGTTGCCGGTATTGACATGTAGAACGGGACTCTATCTTTATTCTCGTCCAACAGTTCTTCAAAAGATCTATCAGATTATGGAGTGAATGGTTTGATCAATGGATATTCGATTCTTTCTTCAATATGGAATCGATTCATACCAATTCTTCTGTATTATGTATACAGGTTTGTCCTTCAGCTTTTCTGAAGTTTCGATAGAAGGATTCCTCTACCAATGTAAGACAATCAACTCCATTCGTTAGAACAACTTCCATCGAGTCTCTGCACCTATCCTTTTTTCTTTTCGCTTTCTGAACCTTTGTTTGTTTTCGGAAAACGTGATTTGGCTCAGGATTACCCATTTTTGTTAATTCCAGGGTTTCTCTGAATTTGAAAGTTATCACTTAGTAAGTTTCCATACCAAGGCTCAATTCAATTAAGTCCGTAGCGTCTACCGATTTCGCCATATCCCCCTTTTTGAGATGAAAATCTCATTGTGATCTCGTTCCCTTTTTTCTTTCATTTATAGCGGAACAGTTGAATTCATTAGATAGATGGCGATTCCTGTCTCGAAAAAGTGTTTTCTCCTCTTTGTCTTTGATTTCTTGTCTATCTTCTTTCATATTCTATATCTATAGGAGGCTCATATTTGGTCCAATCAAAAACTATTTTATCATCTCTGTATCCGCAATTCAATATAGGTGGATACATACCCTAAACATCTGTCTCTCTGCCACTCCTTTCCTCAAAAAATTTCAAATACTTGAACGGTCGATTCTTTTTTTTTTTTTTTATAATAAAAAATATTTAATTGTGATAAAAATTTTGAAATTATATATCGCTACATTAATTGTTATGTTCTATAATATAATATTTAACAGTTATTTGAAATTCTATATTCTATTCTTTAATCTTTAAATTATTAATTAATATATTCATAATAATAATAGCGAATATGAATAGCCAAGAATTTAAATAGTTAATAGCAAAATTCTGAGAGTGAATTCTTATGTATGTCGAATTTATGTTATGTGAGCCTGCTTAGCTCAGAGGTTAGAGCATCGCATTTGTAATGCGATGGTCATCGGTTCGATTCCGATAGTCGGCTTTTCTTTATTTATTTTATTCGATTCGATGTTTTACATGATTGATAATGCATTTTTGAAATCAAAGAATATTGAAAAAAAAAAAAGTGTCTTCCTCTTTTCGCAAAAGCCTTTCTTTTTTATGTTATAGGAATTTCCAACTATCTCATAAAAAGAATCCTTTTCTTTTTCTATATCTTTTCTTTTTCTATATATAGAATATAAAGATAAAGATCCGGATATTTATCCAACTCATCCATCTCATTATTCTTTAATAGAATAATACTTCAGTAAATTTGGCTTTATTTAGAATTTAGTTCATTTTTAGTTTAGATTTATTCTGTAGAATGAAATTTCATCAATAAGAATTAATAATAATAATTAAATATAAATAAGAAGAAGGAGTCTTTATGTCGCGTTACCGAGGTCCTCGTTTCAAAAAAATACGTCGCCTGGGGGCTTTACCAGGGCTAACTAATAAAAGGCCCAGAGCTGGAAGTGATTTTAGAAACCAATCGCGTTCCGGGAAAAAATCCCAATATCGTATTCGCCTAGAAGAAAAACAAAAATTGCGTTTTCATTATGGTCTTACAGAACGACAATTACTTAAATACGTTCGTATCGCCGGAAAGGCAAAGGGGTCAACAGGTCAGGTTTTACTACAATTGCTTGAAATGCGCCTGGATAACATCCTTTTTCGGTTGGGTATGGCTCCGACTATTCCGGGAGCTCGCCAATTAGTTAACCATAGACATATTTTAGTCAATGGTCGTATAGTAGATATACCAAGTTATCGCTGCAAACCCCGAGATACTATTGCGGCGAGGGATGAACAAAAATCTAAAGCTCTAATTCAAAATTCTCTCGATTCATCCCCTAATGAGGAATTGCCAAACCATTTGACTCTTCAAGCATTCCAATATAAAGGATTAGTCAATCAAATAATAGATAGTAAGTGGGTTGGTTTGAAAATAAATGAATTATTAGTTGTAGAATATTATTCTCGTCAGACTTAAACCTAAAAAAAAAAGACTAAACTAATAATAATAAGGGTTCGACCCCATTTTGCTGCCTTTCGGCGAAGTAAATTAACCAAAGGTTAAGATAAATAAGGATTTGATCCGGATTTTTCTTCCGTTTAGGTGCCATAGACCGAGAGGGATATTTTCATTCATTCCTTGTCTACTCTTTTCTTTAACAGTCTTTTCCGTACCACAGCCATTAGGAATAGAGAATCCATATCAAAGAAAGGTCTAACTGTTGGAATAGTCGTATCCATTGCTATTTGATCTATTGTGATTAGTAAGATCGTTAAATTAGGTGAAGGTAAGGAGAGAGAGGGATTCGAACCCTCGGTAAGCAAAAGCCTACATAGCAGTTCCAATG